TATTAGACCTTTTGAGGCAATTATAGGCCCTAATAGACAATTCGGATTGATCAATAAAAATCGATTTCAATGCTATTTTTTTCTAAGTTTATCCAATTGATCCTGAAAAGTAAAAGGGGATAAAGGAATCGTGTGTTGATTGTCTTATAAAAGTCAGTTTTCTTCTTCCTTATGTAAAAAGGGAATAAATAAATCAATCAAATTCCGGGAGGCTTCATGAAGTGCTTCTTTCGGAGTTAAACTCCCATTTGTCCATATTTCGAGAAACAGTATCTCTTGTTTTTCATTCCCATTACCATAGGAATGAATACTATGATTCACGTTCCGAACAGGCATGAATACAGCATCTATAGGATAACTTCCATCTTGAAAGTTACGTGGCATTTTTATAAGATATCCGCGATTTCTCTCAATTTCTAATCCAATACACAAATTAATTCGTTCTGTCAAGCCAGCTATATGTTGTATATTGTCGACGATTTCTACATAAGGCGGTAAGATGATGTCTTGAGCAGTTACATATCCAGGACCTCTGACACAAATAGACGCATCACAAGTTCCATATAGATTACTTCTCAATACAATTTCTTTCAAATTCATTAAAATTTCGTGTATCGATTCTTGAATACCCGTTATAGTAGCATATTCGTGGGGGACATTCTCAAATTTTACACGCGTGATACACGTTCCTTCTATTTCTCCAAGCAAAGCCCTTCGCATCGCAATGCCTATTGTATCGGCTTGGCCTTGCATAAGTGGAGACAGAATAAAGCGCCCATAATAAAGACGTTTACTATCTGCTCTTGATTCAACACACTTCCACTGTAGTGTCCGAGTAGATACTGTTACTTTCTCTCGAACCATAGTAATATTATTTTATTTGATTGAATTATTTATTTCTCTTGTTTCTTTTGAAATTTCTTCATTGTTCATTTCTACACACGTCTTTTTTTCGGAGGTCTGCAGCCATTATGTGGCATAGGGGTTACATCCCGTACAAAAGTTAATAGTATACCACTCCTACGAATAGCTCGTAATGCTGCGTCTCTTCCTAGACCGGGACCCTTTATCATGACTTCTGCTCGTTGCATACCTTGATCGACGACTGTACGAATAGCATTTGCTGCTGCAGTTTGAGCAGCAAAGGGTGTCCCTCTTCTCGTACCCTTGAATCCACAAGTACCGGCCGAGGACCAGGAAACCACCCGGCCCCGTACATCTGTAACCGTGACAATGGTATTATTGAAACTTGCTTGAACATGAATAACCCCTTTTGGTATTCTACGTGCACTCTTACGTGAACCAATACGTACATTCCTACGTGAACCAGCTCTCGGTATAGCTTTTGCCATATTGTATCATCTCATAAATATGAGTCAGAAATCTATGGATATATCCATTTCATGCCAAAAAAGATTCTTTATTTGTACATTGAGCCCTTATAGTGATACTATAGTGATAGTGAGTCTGATTATCCTTGTCTTTGTTTATGTCTCGGGTTGGAACAAATTACTATAATGCGTCCCCGCCTGCGGATTAGTCGACATTTTTCACAAATTTTACGAACTGAAGCTCTTATTTTCATATTTGTTATTCCTTATCTTAATTCTGAATCTATTTCATTGGTAGAAAATAAGTTTCTTGAAATTTTTTATCTCGAATCGTATTGAATAAAAACCACCTAATCTTTCGAATCCTTGTTTCGTAGTCGATAAATTATACGTCCTCTGGTTGAATCATAACGACTTACTTCAATTTTTACTTTATCTCCCGGCAGTATCCGTATAAAACTACGTCGGATCTTTCCTGAAACATAACCTAGAATCAGATCTTGATTATCTAACCGAACCCGGAACATGCCGTTGGGAAGCGATTCAGTAATTAAACCTTCATGGATCCATTTTTGTTCTTTCATTTCAGGCCAAGCCTCCTTGAAGTCTCAACTAATGGAGGAGAAACGACATTAGATAACTCATACCCTTGCTTTTTTTTTTTACAAACAGGAAGAGATTTTGGATCACATTTCGATATTAAAAGGATTACCATATATAACACAAAATTTCTCCGCCGATTCCTTCTAGCCGAGCCTCACGGTCTGTCATTATACCTCTCGAGGTAGAAAGAATTACAATCCCCATCCCACCTAAAATTCTAGGAATTCGTTGAGAGTTAGAATAGATTCGTAGACCGGGTCGACTGATCCGTTTTAAATTTAAAAAATTTATATAGGGTTTTTTCCTATTCCTTCGATGTCGCAGGGTTAAAACCAAAAAATATTTGTTTTTTTCTCGGTGTTTTCTGACGTTTTCGATAAAACCTTCTCGGAAAAGTATTTTAACAATATTTTCGGTAATATTAGTCGATGGTATGCGAACAACCCGTTTTCTATCCATACCAGCATTTCGTATAGAGGTTATTATCTCAGCAATAGTGTCTCTACCCATGATAAACTAAATTTATTGGTGCCTCAAAATTGGATATAATCAACATGTTTTTCTTGTTTTTATTAATTTATGAATATGAATTTTTCAAGATATATGCGTGAGACACAATCTACTAATTAATCTAGTTCTTAATCGATTTATTTTAAATACCTCACTAGCTTATAATACCTCGGGAGCTAATGAAACTATTTTAGTCAAATTTAATTGTCTCAATTCCCGTGGGATTGCACCAAAAATGCGAGTTCCTTTTGGATTTCCTTCTTGATCAATCACAACTGCAGCATTGTCATCATATCGTATTATCATGCCGCTGTCACGTTTAAGTTCTTTACAGGTACGAACAATGACAGCCCTGACTACTTCAGATTTTTCTAGGGGCATGTTTGGTACTGCTTCTTTGATCACAGCAACAATAACGTCACCAATATGAGCATATCGGCGATTACTAGCCCCTATAATGCGAATACACATCAATTCTCGAGCCCCGCTGTTATCCGCTACATTTAAATGGGTCTGAGGTTGAATCATATTTTTAGTATATTCTTTCAATACAAAGGATGAAGAAAATAAAAGAAATAGTTTTTGTCTAAAAAAGAAACCCGCGGTTTTGTTTCATCCCAAGACCCAGTTCTGCCGGTTCGACATTTTTATCCTGAAATAATAAATTGAGTTCGTATAGGCATTTTGGATGCTGCTATTAAAATAGCCCGCCTGGCTATATTTTCGGTTACTCCACCTATTTCATATAGTATTCGTCCCGGCTTAACAACAGCTACCCAATATTCAGGGGATCCTTTCCCCGAACCCATACGTGTTTCAGCCGGTCTTACTGTAACTGGTTTATCGGGAAATATACGGACCCATATTTTTCCGCCACGGCGTGCATTTCGTGTCATTGCTCGTCGACTTGCTTCGATTTGTCTAGATGTGATCCAAGCGGGTTCAAGTGCTTGAAGCGCATATTTACCGAAACAAATATGATTACCTCGATACGATATTCCCTTCATTCTTCCTCTATGTTGTTTACGGAATCTAGTTCTTTTGGGGTTATAGTTGATGGTTGTTTCGGAATTCCATCTCTACTACAGAACTGGACGTGAGAGTTTCTTCTCATCCGGCTCCTCGCGAATAAAATAAAAAGTATTCAAAATTGAATTTCAATTCATTTGAATAGATATTAGAACGTTTTTATAAAAAATTTTATAAAAACGTTCTAATAAATCTTTATTTTATTTTATCCTTTATCCAAGTTTACTAATAAAAAAAAAAGAGAAAGTTTTCGCGGGCGAATATTTACTCTTGCAATCTCCATTTCAGTCGTAGCACTTGTTCGTGACTTCTTATAATAGATGAATTTTTTTCCGGTTTATTTCGCCATCCCAACTAGTGAATCAGTAAGATTCAGTTTTTCAATAAAATCTTTTGTATTCACAGGTTTCATCGTTCCCACCGCTTCGTACTTAATGGTTAGGTCAGAATTCTACAACGGAGCTCACAATCGGATTTATTCTTGAGTCAACCTTCTTAGTCTTTATTGGCTCGAAGCTCTTGATTTTTTTCTATTACGTAGATTCATTTAATATTTCATTATGGATGAATCAATTAGTATTGATGCTTTATTACACTGTCTTTTATGAGATGACTCGTAGACCTTACATATTGGAATTCTATATCATAGGTATTTTTTTATCTCTTTCTCTCATCCTTCCACTCGCACCCTATTCTATTCTGTATTTTGCTTTAAACTTAGAATGAAAGTTTATTCAAAAAAATTTCAGTTGTTACAAAGATATGACCGATTTAGTATATCTTGACTGGTTCTTTTCGATTCAGATAATACGAAGTGATGAGTTGGTTTTCAGACAGACTACTGGGCTGGTCTTTTTTAATCCTAACCCTAACAAAAACCAACGAGTCACACACTAAGCATAGCAATTATATCAAAAGGTCAATCAAATTTTTATTTTACCCTATAGAATTAAGAATTAGTTTGATTGTTTAGAAAACGAATGAACGAGTTTCCCCTGATTTTGTTCTATCAATAGATAGAAGGGAAAAACAATTAAAGTTTTTTTATTCCCCTTCCTTGTCTATAAAAATCCAAATTTTAATGCCTAATACCCCATAGATAGTCCGAACTGTATAGGAACAATAATCGATTTGAGCTCGAATGGTTTGTAGGGGAACCCTACCTTCTCTGATCCATTCGACACGTGCAATTTCTTTTCCGTCGATACGCCCTGAAATTTGTACTTGAATTCCTTTTGTATCTGCTTGTTCAGTTAATTCAATAGCCTTTTTCATTGCTTTTCGAAATGAAACTCTATTCTTTAATTGTCCGGCTATAAATTCTGCAAGAATATTAGGGTTTCTATAAGGCTTTGTAATTCTTGTGATAGCAATGTTAAGTTTTTGGTTCACATAATGAAATTCTTTTTCTAGATTCATCTGTAATTCTTCGATTCCTCGCGGTCTACTTTCGATTAATAACTTTGGGAATCCCATAAAGATTACGACTTGGATCAAGTCAATTCTTTTTTGAATCTCTATGCGGGC